CCGCGGCCTATAGGGATCATCGAATCAATAGCAATAAGCCCCGTTTGAAGAGGCTCATATACAGAACGTCTCGAAATAATACCAGGCGCGGGAGATTCAATTAAGCGAAATTCCGAAGCTGAAATTTCACCTCTACCATCAATAGGTTTAGCCAGGGCATTTATAACCCGACCCAAATAACCCTCACTGACAGGTATCTCAGCAATTCGTCCTGTTGCTTTTACAGAACTTCCTTCTTGTATCATCAAACCGTCACCCATTAATACAACACCGACATTATTTGATTCCAAATTCAGAGCAATGCCTATTGTACCCTCTTCAAATTTGACTAATTCGCCTGCCATTACTTCATCAAGACCGTGAATACGAGCAATACCATCGCCCACTTGAAGTACGGTACCTGTATTTACAATCTTGACTTCTCTATTATATTGTTCAATACGTTCACGAATAATATTATAAATTTCATCAGCTCGAATGGTTGTCATGAGTCTTTCTTAAATTAAATGAATTCTTTTTTGGAAACAAAAAAAAAATAATACCTTACCCACAGTCGAAGGACTAATCGGTTATTTCTTTCATTGTGCCAAACATGCCAATATTTGCGTTAATGGTACGTAAATGTAACTCGTTGCTCAAACAACTATTCAGGGTTCCTAGAGCCCCTTGTAGGGCTTGTTGGAAAACCCGTTGGCGTACTTGATTAATCGCTCTTTGCTGTTCAAAATGAATAGTTTCGTTTTTGTAATTTTCTAATTGTTCTAACGTTTTATAAGTTGACTGAATCAAATTCAATTTGTCTCGTTCAATTTCAGAATATCCATTCGCTCGAAACTGATCTGCTTCCGCTTCTACTTTTTGTAAGCGAATCCGGGCTTTTTCTAGCTGTTCAATGGCCCTTCCGCGCAGATCTTCTGAATTTCGAATAGTATTCATGATTCGCAGTTTTCGATTATCTAATAAATCACTTAATGAAAGTAGATTATCTTTCCATTCATTTCAAAACTTTCATGATCCCTTCCCGAACCAAACGTGAATCTTTCGATTCATTTGGCTCTCACGCTCAATTACTTCTATTTTTTAGGGTAAAATTCCATACCCTATCTTTTTTGAATGTAATGAACCTATCCTCTACTCTTTGCTCATATTCGAACAAAATTGGAAATGAATCAATAATCCAAAGCCAAAATTTTTTGAGGACGCTTCTGACCAAGCAAAAAATATGTAATTGTCAGCAAAGTTGTTTTTTTTTTAATCCAAAAAAATTTATTATTTGATATTTTTTTAAAAAATAGGTCATCAACTCAGCATTTGGCATTTAAACAAAAATGAAAAAAAAGAAAAAAGGATAAACCCCTTTCCAATACCAATAATAGTTTCAAATCTTTTTATCGATATGAGTGTTATATATCGATAAATTTCTAACTATTCCTTCGAAATGGAAAACCATTTCAATATTAATAGAGTGGTAGAAAGAGTACCATGCTGTGGCTGAACTTCAAACGGTTTAGCTTTAACCATGTTAATAGGTCCACATTATTGGTTGCTAGAGAATCAAAGTATATTTACCAACGAATCACGAAATGCTATGGTTCTTACATATGATTATATGATTTCTTAATTTATTCAGAAGTAATTCGCGAGATCATGCACCCTTATTTACTAGTTATACCGAAAAGGGGTGCAGCTGGTTGAATCCAGTCTATTCGTGAAATAAACAACTCGCACACACTCCCTTTCCAAAAAAGATCAATACACCAATCACTACACTAAGATTTATTGGATTTGTTGCTAAAATATCGGTATTAAATCCGAAACTCCCGGCAGATGGCCAGTGACCCGGGGAAACGAAAGAATCGGTTACATTTTTCATAAGATCTCCTCTTATAGATAGACTAAAAAATCGAACATCTTGTTTGTTGTATTCTTGAGCGATTTCCTATTTATAAATAAAAAATAGATTCAAAAATATTCCATTTCACAATGTATTTTCTTTTTCTCACTTGAGATTTCCAATAAGACTCAGACTTATGGGAATAGGATTAGGTACCGGCTTTTCGTGTAAATTGCGAAATACTGCGTTTGTTGCACCATTTCCGAAACAGCTTTTGAACTAAGAAGGGGAAGGAAGAAAGCGAATCGGTAACACTAAATCCTCAAATCTGCCCTTCCCCCAGTTTTCTCAACGCAACGCACAAATAATTGTAGTAGCGAAATCTTGGTATAATGCGAAAAGGCAAGCCGGCAGGCGTCAAGTCCAAAGAAAAAATACGTATTTTTGTTAGGATTAGGATTAAACAAACGGATTCGCAAATAAAAGAGCTAATGCTACAACCAATCCATAAATTGTTAAAGCTTCCATAAAAGCCAAACTAAGTAATAAAGTACCTCGTATTTTCCCCTCTGCTTCGGGCTGTCTCGCAATACCTTCTACAGCTTGGCCTGCAGCAGTACCTTGACCAACTCCTGGTCCAATAGAAGCAAGTCCTACAGCCAATCCAGCAGCAATAACGGAAGCAGCAGAAATAAGTGGATTCATGATAAATTCCTCACACAAAAAAAAGAAATAGTTAATGATACAATCAACGAAAAAATTATGACTAAATTATTCCATCGACTAAGATTCAGCCAGTCGAATTCAGTAAAAACTCCGAATTGAAATAAAAATATTCCATCAGATCATCAGAAAAACTTTCTACTTTTTAATTCCTCTTTATTGAGTCTTTCCTGAATTTATACAACTTGACTTGAATTTCTCATTTCTTTCTAACCATTTGTTGAATTCTTCGGCCCTTTCTTGCTTTATTTTTTCGTTTATTCAATAAAAAAAAAAGACTTCGATTAATATCCCCCATCTAAATCTAAATTAAAGTAGGGCTTAATATTAGTTTATATTCATATATAACTAGGCAATATCTACTATCCAATATACATGTCTTTCTTCCATAACGTAAACCCAGCGTTCTTCCTTAAATTCAATTGGATTCTAGAATCTTTCTTTGAATTAAACTTTGAATTAAAACGTCTCCAGGAGTTTACTTATAACTATTCGATTCCATATGCCTAGTTCGGCCTTTCGATACGAATCAATACCCCTCTACTATCCCTTTTGCTTACTATCGAACATACCCGTATGTTCCCTAAGCAGATTGTCTTGAAACATATATTGACTTGATCTAAAAAAAAAGAATCTTTCAAAATGAATTAATGATGACCTTCCATAGATTCGCCTATATAAGCTGCGGCTAAAGTTGCAAAAATAAGAGCCTGAATACCACTTGTAAATAATCCAAGAAACATGACAGGGATAGGAACTACTAAAGGGACTAAAGAAACAAGAACAACAACGACTAATTCATCAGCCAATATATTTCCGAAAAGTCGAAAACTAAGGGAGAGAGGTTTTGTGAAATCTTCTAAGATGTTAATGGGTAAAAGAATTGGAGTTGGTTGAATGTATTTACTAAAATAACTCAAGCCTTTTTTTGAAAGACCCGCATAGAAATATGCTACTGACGTGAGTAAAGCTAAAGCTACAGTCGTATTTATATCATTCGTAGGTGCGGCTAATTCGCCATGAGGTAACTGTATTATTTTCCAAGGTAAAAGAGCCCCTGCCCAATTAGAAACAAAAATAAATAGAAACATAGTCCCAATAAAGGGAACCCAAGGACGATATTCTTCTCCAATCTGAGTTTTGCTCACGTCTCGAATGAATTCAAGGACATATTCAAAGAAATTCTGACCGTCAGTCGGAATTGTTTGTGGATTTCGAGCAGCTATGGCGGCTGAGCTTAATAAGATAGCAATTACAACCCAAGAAGTAATAAGTACTTGGCCGTGGACTTGAAAACCGCCTATTTGCCAATAGAAATGTTGGCCGACTTCCACACCGGATATATCATATAATCCCTTTAGTGTATTGATTGAACATGATAGAACATTCATATTGTCCTCTGGCAGAAATATAACCGTAAAAAAATATTATTTTGATTCAACCATTGCTTTCTCGACTTGTCTACTTCAATCGTATATAATACCAACTAATCACATCATATCCCCAGCTATTTGTATATCTTTTTTGATATTCAGGAATCCTAACCGATTCTCCTCTATTAATTCAAGAATTCCATTTTTTCTTATGAATCAAGGATTTCTTATATAGCTAGAACGACCTTCACAAATTGCGAATACTAATTTGGTGAGAATTAATCGGATTGAGGCTATAGCGTCATCGTTTGCCGGAATCGAAATATCTGCAAGATCGGGGTCGCAATTTGTATCGATTAAACAAATCGTTGGAATTCCCAAAGTAATACATTCTCGAAGGGCTGTATATTCTTCTTGCTGATCAACGATGATTACAATATCCGGTAACCCTGTCATATATTTAATCCCACCCAGATATGTTTGCAAGTGAGATAACTGTCTCTTCAACATGGCTGCATCTCTCTTCGGAAGACAGGCAAGTCTTCCCGCCTTTTGTTCCATTCTCAAGTCTCTGAATTTATGAAGTCTAGTTTCTGTGGTGGACCAATTCGTTAACATACCCCCAAGCCATTTCTTATTAACATAATGACACCGAGCCCTTATTGCAGCCCGTGCTACTGAATCAGCTGCTTTATTTTTTGTCCCAACAATTAAAAATTGTTTTCCTTTACTTGCTGCATCAAAAACTAAATCACAAGCTTCTGATAAAAAACGAGCAGTTCTAGTAAGATTTGTAATATGAATACCTTTACGCTTTGCCGAGATATAGGGTGACATTCTAGGATTCCATTTCCTAGTACCATGGCCAAAATGAACTCCCGCTTCCATCATCTCTTCCAAATTGATGTTCCAATATCTTCTTGTCATTTATCCTCGCACTTTCTCTTTTTTTTAAGAGATGAGGTATCCCGAAATAAAAAATTGTTCCGACGGAACCTTCTCTTCGACAGCTAATTGACCGTTGATACACAATCCAAACCATTACTTCCTTTCTATTCCTTATTATCTATTATCCTATAAAAAAAAAAAGAAAATGCCCACAATAAATATAGAACAAATAAATAGGAGGAATCCGTTCTTAAATTGCCTAAACTAGGATTTTGATAGATGATTTCCATTTTTTTTAAACACAAGAATTAAAAAATTCTCTGTGGTAAAACAAAATATCGTTCATTTCCCCCTCAAATAGATTCTTTTTTTTGTTTTTCAAAGGAATGCTCCTTTGTTGGCTTGAACGATGTACTAATCCTTTGAATCCGGTACCAACAGGTATCATTCCTCCCAGAACCACGTTTTCTTTTAGACCTTTTAACCAATCAATACGGCCCCGGAGAGCCGCTTTTGCTAAAACTCGAGCAGTTTCTTGAAAACTCGCTTCGGATATAAAACTTTGAGTATTCAAAGAAGCTCTCGTTATTCCCAATAAGACGGCTCGGTAAGAGATCGCTTCTTCCAAAGCACGCCCTGTTCGTTCCGCTCGCAACAATCCAATTAGCTCTCCTGGTAAAAAAACATTAGACATTCCGTCTTCTGAAACCAAGACTTTTGATGTTATTTGACGTACAATAATTTCGATATGCCTATTGTGGATCTGTACCCCTTGGGATCGATAAACCTTTTGGATCTTATTAACCAAAGAAATACGACTTTGCACTATAGTTAGCTCGGCGCCAATCAAGAATCCCCAAGGAAATCCAAGAATTCCTGTTATACGCTCATTCCAAGCGTCAATCCTCCTTTCTAGATTCATCGATATTGACTCAAGCGAACGAACTTCTAAGACCTGTTCCACCTTTGGAAGGCCTTGCGTTATATCACCAGACCTCGATTTTTCATATATAAATGTAACTAATGTATCTCCTTCATAAACAATTTCCCCATAATGACCATGAACAGTTGCTCCTGGGGTGGCCAAATAGGGTTTCGCTGCTCTTATTACTACAGAGCCGACTTGAACAATTAGAACTTGACCCGCCTTTACATGTGGCCCGTTTTTAGCTATACATACATTTTCACAAAGAAATTGTCCAAGACTTATTTTTGTGGAAGTCTCTTCACAAGAATTGTGGTGAAGACAATACCAATTCAATTTGAACGGATTCAAAATACTGTTACTTACCGAATCGGAATTATAACCCTTACGATTTTCATCGATTAAATAATATTTCATTACTCGAAAAGTTTGTTTTAAATTATCAAGTTGCAAATAGTTCGTTACCAAGATCTGATTACGAGTTATTAACCGGTAAAATGAAAAAAAATTCGCAATTTGAAGAGCTGTTCCAAAAGGACCCGACGAATTCCGAATTGAAATTCTCGGGTCGGGTTCTTTTTCTTTGTAATATTTTAGACCCTTGAATGGACCCATTCGAAAACAATTGGCTGATGACAAAATGAGAAAAGATTGGCATTCCTTCGTTCTATTCAACAACGTACGAACAGTTTCATAATTTTGACTAAAAGATTGTTGAAGTCTTGTTTTTGAATAAATAGAAAAAAAAGGATTCATACGAGATGATCCATTATCAAAAAGCAATCCTGAACCCGATGGATCGTTCCTTTTTCCAGTATACGAAATAGTGGATTTCACTAAATCGATTCTTAGGAAATTTTGAATCATATCATTTGTCTTTACTTCAACAAAGGAGGCACGCGCCTCTTCACTAGACGCACTTTTTTTGTCTTGATCCCAATTCAATACTAAACAAGTCCGAACTAATTGAATACTTGTGTCAGAAATTCCCCGAATCGGCTTGCCATTTCCATAAAGGATATAATTGACAACTCGAAGTTGCACCTTATCCCTTTCCTGCAACAGATCCTGGGGGAAAAGTGTTGATAAGCTTATACCATCCGTTATTTCATATGTGACTACGGGTCGAACTAAAACAAAATACCTTTTCTTAGTAGGTGTAATTCGTTGGACATAGATCCAATTTTTCAAATGTTTCGATTTTGTTTGTCCCCTTCCCGGCGGTATCAAAATGCCCCTGTGTCGAGATATTTTATCTGTTTTTCCGGGAAAATGTAGATTTCCCGAAAAGATTTTTAATTCAATCTTTTTTTTTTTCTTCTCGATTCGGACCAACCCGCCTACGCGGCTTCTTATATTTAAAGTTATTTGTGTATCTATTCCAATGATACTATTGTTCCGTACCATTATGGAAGAAGATCGTGGTAAGATATGTACTTCCTCGGGAATGAAAAAAAAGCGATCTACTTGCATTTGACCTTTTGTTCTAAATTCTTTGACTCCTCGATATTCAATCAAACCCTCTTTTTTTATGATTGAATGCGCCTCTATAGTCCCATATTTTGTAATTCCCGAACTAGCCCTTCGGTATCTAGGATCATCAAAATAAGCAAGAATACTCTTTCTCCGGAAACTGCCATTTATGGGTATTTCAATCGAGATACCTGAAGGGGGCATTAATTCTTTCTCTCGTTCTTGAGTCGATTGAAATGGAATGGTGAATCGATTTCGTCGTCTCTTTGCCAATAAACCGGAATTTGTGTCAGGATATATGAGATTAGAATGCCCAGTTCTTACGATTCGATTAAGTTTTGAATAATCAGCAATTCTACCCCCTTTTTTACTAGAAATAGAAAGATCTGAACTCCAAAATTTATGTCTCGTGTGAGCCTTGGTCAATGAAGAGTTCGAAATATATCTTTGTTCGACAGAAAGAAAATGGGCGTTCGTTTGGTCTTGATCCTTATGTAGCGAACGTGGGGCCGCAATGGATTTGTGTGGCCTTCCGGCTAATACCCATAAATGGCTTGTTTTTGGTAAGAGATGAACATTACCATATGTAAATTCAGGTGCATGATCCACGTCGGTACTCCAATGCATTTCTCCCTCTGAGTCAGAATAAATATGTTTTCGAACCTTTTCTTTAAAACTCAAAGTGGATGTTCCCGCGCGAATTTCAGCAATCACTTGTTCTGATTCTACATATTGCTCGTTTTGAACTAAAAGAAAACTTTTTGGCGGAATATTCACATTATGGATAATATCTTCACTCTCAATAGTGACATCCAAGTCTATATAACATAGAAAGGCAGGGTGGCCGTGACGTGTACGGGTGGGATGAACCAAATCCTCATTGAATTTTATTTTTCCATTAGAAGGGGCTCGTACATGTTCTGCAGTACCCCCCGTGAAGACTCCGCCAGTATGAAAAGTTCTTAATGTTAGTTGAGTACCCGGCTCTCCAATGGATTGCCCCGCAATAATACCTACAGCTTCTCCTAATTCGACCAGGTCGCCGTGAGTAGGACTCCGGCCATAGCATAATCGACAGATCCAAGATGTATTTCTACAGGTAAAGGGAGTTCGAATAGATATTGGTTGGACTCGAAAGGTTATCAATCGATTAACAAGTCCAACCCCAATATCCTGATTTCGAGCGGCAATGCACCGCGGACCCATATATATATCGTCTGCTAATACACGACCAATTAGTGTTTGTATAAAAATTCTTTCCGGTATCGTACTGTTTTGGGGACTCACAGAAATACCACGTATGGTGCCACAATCTCTTCTCCGTACAACAATATGTTGAACTACTTCAACAAGTCTTCGCGTGAGATATCCAGCATCTGAAGTTCGGACCGCCGTATCCACAACCCCTTTACGGGCCCCGTAGCAAGAAATTATATATTCTGTTAAAGAGAGTCCTTCGCGTAAATTACTTTGAATAGGTAAATCAATCATTTGTCCTTGTGGATCCGACATTAATCCTCTCATGCCTACTAATTGGTGTACCTGAGAGGCATTTCCTCTAGCTCCTGAAAAGGACATCATATGAACTGGATTATAAGGGTCAGTCATCCTAAAATTAGGATTCATTTCTTGTCGCAAATGTTCACTTGTAGCATACCATATCTCAATGGATTGACGTAATTTTTCTACCGCGTGGATATTCCCATAATGGTGGTGCTTTTCCAAAATAAAACTTTGTTGCTCAGCATCTTGGACTAGCCATCCCTTAGAAGGTATTGTTAAAAGATCATCAATTCCTAATGAAATAGATGTAGCAGTGGCTTGCTGGAATCCTAGAGTCTTTACTTGATCCAGGATGTGTGATGTATATGCCATTCCAAAATGATCTATTAATCTGCTAATAAGTCGTTTCATGGCAATTCCATCTATTACTTTATTGTGAAAGACCAGATTTGCCCCTTCTGCCATAAGTACCTCCATATTCCGCTGAGTGGGATTCGACAATGAGTGGGTGTAAGTTAGTGATTGGAAAACTTCCTTTTCTCGATCTTAATTCGGGTAGAAATTCACGAACTATGGTCCTGGTTGAACTCGGCCGGGCCGAATTCCATTGGTATCATAGAGTTACTTCGCAAGATATGATTAAGTACCATATGAGCAGGCTTGAAAAAATCCTTGTATAGCTTCTTCAATTTCTCGATAAAACGAAATATGACCAACGGTTGTTCGAATATATATATAAATTATTTCTTTTTTTACACTTCTTACTATTAGATAATGTCCATAAATCTCATGATAGGTACCCAAAGATTCATAGTGAACTTCAATGGGAGCTTCTCTTGAAGCAACAACACGTTGATCTAGTTGCCACCGGAGCCACAAAGGACTATCTAAATTGATTCTTTTTTGACGATAAGCCCCAATTGCATCATAGGAATTACAAAAAAAGGGTTCTTTCGTATACTTATAATTTGGATGGTTCCATTTTTCATTTTGATAGTTTCTTCGACTCCATGGATTATATCTATTTGCACAAATACCTCGACGATTCCCACTCGTTAATACATAGAGCCCAATAAGCATATCTTGAGTTGGTACGGAAATGGGATCCCCAATGGCCGGAGACAAAAGATTCATATGAGAAAACATAAGTAAACGGGCCTCCGCTTGGGCCTCCAAAGATAAAGGTACATGAACAGCCATTTGATCCCCATCAAAGTCTGCGTTGAATCCTTTACAAACCAATGGGTGTAAACAAATAGCACGCCCTTCCACTAAAATGGG